AATAGACACAAAACCATCCGTTCTGGTTCTACATTTGTTCGAATAAAATGCTTAGCTAATTCCAGGCGTCTAACCAAAAAAACCTTTCTTCTTCCAATTTTTCTCTCTTTCCATTCATTACCGGCGGGCCTTTCGCCCCCTAAGTCTTTCCATTCGACCAATGAAGAATCTCTAATAAGTCCCAAATCCAGATCGGCTAATTGTTCTCTGATAGCACCTGCCCCAGTCGAGATTTCTCTATTTCGAAATCTATCGAAACCTTGAGTAGTAAAAAAGGGTGGGATGCTGTATTTCCAAGATTGTATTTCGTATTCGAATGAACCTCGTAATCGTAAGAAAGTGGGTTTTTTAGCAACAGGCCTCGCAAAGGAAAAATTGGGATAGGTTCCTATAGGATTTCCCCCCCTTCAAAATCGGACGTGAGGGTTTCCTCTCATCCGGCTCAAGTAGTTACGCCAAATAACGATAAAGGGGGGCTCTCGCTTTCCCATTTTTTTTTTTCTAGAAAACCCCAACAAGATCTACTCCTTACTCAAGTTTCCGGTGAGGACCAACCAACATTTCATTAATACATCCTTCCTTTTTATTTCTATTTTATGAATTCCTGATTCGGCAATTTAGGACATAAATGAAATGGGAAATTATTGAGTAGTCTACTTCCCTTCGAATGAGGAATCCCCTTCTTAAAAGAATACCTCGGAACTCAGAAGGAATTTACTTGTCTATGTATCGTTCTGTTCGATCTTTTAGGTCCCTACTTAACCTCGACGGTTATGTCATGATTTAAAGCCTATATGCGATAGATAGGCTTTCGCAACCATGCCATATTTGTTTACTTGAAGAGAAATTCTTTCTATATGGAATGATTAATTCCACGTAAAGAAGTCTTTTTAACGAGGTACAACTAGCAATTCCTATTTATCTGTTATGGAATCAACCATAGATCAATTCCCCTTATTTTGAGAGTATTGAATACACCCATAATAGGATTCTGAGTTTCATGCTGCTCCTCCCAAGAGACATGTCAGAGCTGGGGCATCCCAATGAGATTGAACGGGATGACAGTTTCTTATTCCGAATCTGTAAAATCAAAATTTCGATCAAATCACACATCGCAGTATACGAGGCCCTCTAATTCTTTAAGCGGTTTATCTAAAAGATTCGCGATATAACTAGGAAGACGTTTCAAATACCACACATGAGTTACTGGGCATGCCAGTTTAATGTATCCCATTTGATATCGTCGTACCCGAGTATGAACAAACTCGACTCCACATTGTTCGCAAAATTTCGGTTCTTCTTTTGTATCTCTGATTACTCGATAATTTCCACAAGCACAAATTCCACTTTTTATAGGCCCAAAAATTCTTTCACAAAACAATCCATCCTTTTCCGGTTTATTGGTTTTGTAATGATAAGTATGGGGTTTTGTCACCTCTCCAACCACCTCTCCATTAGGTAGGATTTTATTAGCCCAGGCAATTATTTGTTGAGGAGAAACTGATCCAATTCGAAGTTGTTGATGTTTATATCGGTCGATCATAGAAGAAAAATTCTGATTCATTCCAATCAAACTTCCTTCCTATTAATCTGGAAGTTCTTCTCAGATACAAGGAAATGGTTCATTTCTAGAGCCAAAGATCGTAGTTCTCGAACTAGCAATCGAAAAGATTCTGGAGCATCCTTCTCTGGCTTAGCTATCCTTCCTCCATTGATCGTAGTATCAAGTACTTCCTGACGAGCTCGAACATGATCAGATTTATAAGTAAGCATCTCTTGTAAGATATGAGCAACACCAAATCCCTCTAGAGCCCAAACTTCCATTTCTCCTACCCGCTGTCCCCCTTGTTTGGCTCTTCCTCTAAGAGCTTGTTGTGTAACAAGCGCGTACTTTCCAGTGGAACGCCCATGGATTTTATCATCAACTTGATGAATTAATTTCAAGATATAGGCCTTTCCTATTAAAACAGGTTGTTCGAAAGGATCCCCCGTTCTTCCATCAAATATTCTGCTTTTTCCCGGATATTCGGGTTCAAATACCCATGGATTCGCTGTTCGCTTACCGGCTTCATATAATTCAGAAAACACGAGTTTTCTCGAAGCCTCTTGCTCATATCTCTCATCAAAGGGCGCTATTCGATAATGCCTGTCTAGCAGATCCCCCGCTAACCCGAGCGAACACTCAAATATCTGCCCTACATTCATTCGTGAAGGTACTCCTAATGGATTGAAGACCATATCAACAGGTGTTCCATCTTGCAGATAGGGCATATCTTGTATAGGCAAAATTTTGGAAATGATACCTTTATTCCCATGCCTTCCTGCTACTTTATCACCTACTTTGATTGCACGTTTCTGTGAAATATATACACGAATCGTTTCTGGATTATAACTGTAACCCCCTTTTTTATGGACCCATCTCACATCAATAACTCGACCTCTGCTACCTATGGGTAATTTTAGACACGTTTCCTTTGTGGTGGATACCGGAATACCAAGTATGGCTCGTAATAATCTAGCTTCCGGGGCAGATGAGGATTCTTTCGCCATCTGCGGCGTTAATTTGCCTACTAAAACATCGCCCGTTTCTACCCAAGAGCCCAGCATCACAATTCCACTTTTATCTAAATTGCGAAGTAAATGGGCCTCTAAGTACGGTATGTCATTAGTGATTCTTTCGGGACCTTGGCTTGTCACATGAATCTGAATTTCATATTTCCGTATATGAAAAGAAGTATAAATATCTGCATATACCAGACGTTCGCTAATGAGTACTGCATCCTCAAAATTGTAGCCCTCCCAGGGCATATAAGCCACTAATATATTTTTTCCTAAAGCGAGTTCGCCGCCAGTTGTAGCAGTACCCTCCGCTAAAATTTGTCCTTTTTTAATGCATTTACCCCGCGGAACCCGGGTTTTTTGATGCATACAAGTATTTTTGTTGGAACGTTGATACCTAAGCAAGGGAATGCTTAGAGTGTCTCCATTACCTGATAAAATGATCTTGTCAGTATTGGCATAAATGACCTTTCCCCCGTGTTCGGCTATAACGGAAACCCCCGAATCTAGAGCCACATGGCCTTCTAACCCAGTTCCAACAATGCACTTCTCGGATCGAGAAAGCGGAACTGCTTGACGTTGCATATTAGAACTCATTAAAGCCCGATTCGCATCATTGTGCTCGACAAAAGGAATGAGGGAGGCTCCAATAGAAAAATATTGGAAGGGAAAAATGCTTCGAAGCTGAATCTCTTCCCATGCAATAGTCAGGAATTCTTGACGGTATCGAGCCGGAACACCCTGCTCTTCCGTAATACCACGATTTACTGCTAAAGAATTTCCTGACGTTACCATATAGTATTCATCCAGACTTGGGGATAAATAAAGCACCCGCCCCTTTTTTGATCTCTCAGAAATTTCATAAAACGGTCTTTCTAAAGATCCCCAATGACCAAGCCTCGCATGAATTGCTAAGGATCCAACGAGTCCAACATTGATTCCTTCAGATGTATCAATTGGGCAAATACGCCCATAGTTACTAGGATGGATGTCTCGTATCCGAAAACTAGCAGTTCGCCCTGTCAACCCCCCAGGACCCAAATAACTGAATTTTCGCCCATGAACTATTTGTGTCAATGGATTTGTTTGATCAAAAACTTGAGATAGGGGGTGTAGGCCAAAAAAGGATTCATAAGTGGTTGTTAATAGAGTTGAAGTTACCAAATAATGAGGAGTTGGTATCCTTTTTTGCTTAATTGCTCCACCTAGAGTTTTTCGAACCGCATATTCTAAACGAACCATAGCCACTCCGAATTGATCCTGTAAAAGATCCCCTACAGAACGAATACGTTTATTTTTCAAGTGATTCATATCGTCAAGCGTACCCATTCCAAATTTCATTCCGATCAAGTGATCCGCAGCTGCCAATACATCCCGTGGTAACAAAAATGTAATGTTCTGAGGTATATCAAGATTCAATCTCCGGTTCATATTTCGTCGCCCAACCCTTCCTAATTCACATCTTTGTTGAAAAAATTTCTTTTGTAATTCCTTACATAAGGACTCAGAAAATACTGGGTCCCCGCCGACACAAGCAAATTGTTGATAAAATTCCAAAATAGCATTTTCTTTTGACCCCATTTTTTTTTTCTCCTTATCATTCGGAAAAGACACGAAAATTTCTGGGTAGCAAACATTTTCTAGAATTTCTCTTAGATTCGAACCCATAGCTGATGATGGGACTAGAATAGATATTTTTTGTTTCCTACTCACGCGCGCCCATATCCGTGCTTTTCTATCAATCTCTAATTCTGATCTTCCTCCCCAATCTGATATTATGGTAGCGGTATAGACCGAAATTCCGGTATAGTCCAATTTTGAACGGTAATAAATACCGGGACTTTGCACTATTTGATTGATCACTATTCTGTATATTCCATTTACTATAGAGGTTCCCAGGGAATTCATGAGAGGAATGTTTCCAATAAATAGGTTTTGTTCTTGCGTATCCTTGCCGGTTTTCCAACTTAAGCCTGCGGGTACATATAATTCCGAACAATATGTGAGTGATCCATGCACAGCATCTATTTCTTTTATTAAAGGCTCTTGCAATTGATATCTTTCCACAAATAATTGAAATTCCATTTCTTGATCTCTATCCTCAATTTTTGGAAACTTATCAAATTCTTCCATCAAACCCTGATTGATGAACCTACAAAATCCCTCAAATTGTATCTGACTAAACCCAGGTACTGTGGACATTCCCTCGTTTGTATCTCGAAGCATCTTTACTTTTGTTTCCTATTTATCAAAAAAATCCCATTCATTGGCTCATTCTTCATCGAACCATATGGATCGATCTAGCAATGATGGACTGGATATTCTGTTTACTGAATCACATAAAATCTTATTTTAAACAACTTCATATATATATGGAATATCTAAAATATGAGCGGAGAAAGAAAGAAAGAGAATTTTCTACTCAAATTTGAATTTGCAAGAGATAGAAATAAATGGAAATGGCTTGAGAAAATAAAACATTCCCGAACAAAAAAAAATTCTGCCACTTAGACTTATATTAGGGAATCTTGTATAGATGAATAGAAAAGTAATAATAGAATAGAAAAAGGGATGCTATTTCTATCTATTATGATATTATGAGCCCGCTGGATACCAAAAAAGTAAATGGACTCAGGATTTTTGATCCCTGCTCTATCTATGAATGCAATAAAGGCAGAAATGATCCGCAGAGAAGAGATAGGGTGTGTTTCTTAGGTGAATTCGTGGAATCCAATTGGAGTGCGCAAGAGGAACTGTATTTAGTAAGAACACGCAGCTATTTAGCTATCCCTATAATCGCCTATCCAAATTCTACTTACTTTGGCAACCGCGCTATATACTATATATCCTAATTTCTATTGGATATTCAATAGATTCAATCTTCGAATCCTCGTCGCAAGGATTGACAGTCTTTGAAGAACGGAAGCACGGCCATTCCCTTAATCGCTTTCTAGGAATATCATATATAAATAAGATATCTAATTAGGTATATCTGCGTAATAATTTTTGTTATATGGTTGACATATACACATAATTCTTGTTATTATTGTAAGTGAAAAGGATTCAATTAGTGAAAATAATTGGCACTGATGGGTTGTGTCTCAATTTTATTGTCTTATGACACTAAGGAAAGGCTATTTGAGATAAAAAAAAAACAAAACTTTCATGAATTCACAGTCTATAGTTAATGGTTCCTATTTTCCTTTCTTTTGAATTTCTGTGACAGAAAAGAAAATTTGGCTTTTCTGTTTTCTCTTTCAATAAAAAACAAAAAAAAGAACAAAGGGTTTTGAGATTTATTAGAAAAGGCATAAGGAGAATGGGATTCATCGAATCCAATAAAAAATGTAAAAAATGCCAATCTCCCTATATTTTTCGTTTTGGCGGCATGGCCGAGCGGTAAGGCGGGGGACTGCAAATCCCTTTTCCCCAGTTCAAATCTGGGTGTCGCCTGACCAATAAAAACTCGAAATGCCTTTCTTGATAGCAGACAAATGACCCAATTCTTGCCCAGCAAAAGCAGAGGAAAAGGGCTAGAACTTAGAACTGCCAATACTTATTCAATTTTCAGAATAGGGGCTTTTCTATTTTATAAAAGGCTGTCAATCCTTGCGACGAGGATTCGAAGGAGGATTATGGTATAGAAGAACTAGGCTGTGAGGACTTACATTAATAGTGTAGTCTATACTGACTGAGCCTTGAATTAGATAGTGAAACGGGGAATCAAACAAATTCAGTACAGTATAAGAACTTGTTATGGGTAGATTTATTGGATTGCTTCATCAATAACCTTCCTTCGGTTAGAATTCCTTTTTGCCTCTGCGCCATCGATCGAGTTGATTATTATTAGTGATCAATAAGGGGAGAATATCTTCATATTCTATAGAGATAGAGATAGGGGACATAATTCATATGGATATAGTAAGTCTTGCTTGGGCTGCATTAATGGTAGTCTTTACATTTTCCCTTTCACTCGTAGTATGGGGAAGAAGTGGACTCTAGAGTAACGGCTAATTGAGTTGAGTATGAGTAATCGAACTTTATCAATAGTCTCTTTCATAGATCATTCTCCAAAAGCGTTTTTTCAATTAATAAAAAAAAAGGAGATCCTTTTTCCAAATTAGAAATGCAAGATATGAAGAATATCTTTTTAATCAAAGAAATATTTGAAATATTTCAATTCATCCCATGTTCCTATTTTGATGAACTCTAGCCACTAGCTATTAACAGAATCAGATATGGATATTACAATGAGTAAAAACCCGCCCCCTTTTTTATTTGTTTCCCTCTTTATTGCTCAAGCATTTAGACTCTTAGAAATGAGAAATCATATTGAATTTACGCTTTATTGACTCAGTCCATATCATGGTTCACACGTTAGAAATAGTTGGAATCTACTACGATTTTTCTCAATCTGTCTGAACAATTTCCCATAGAATTGCTTGACTCATCTCTTAATGGTCCATTTTGCTTTGTCAGATTGATTGAGAAAAAGGGGATTACTCGCTTTCTTTTTTTTTTCTAGAATTTTATTCGGTATATGCCCAGACCTTCCTCTATTGATTTGATTTCTTCGACAGCTCCCTGGGTCCCTCCCTATTGGAAAAAATAAGAAACCGAGTAATTAGAGCCGCAACGCACGACATATAAGACATAAGAGTCAAAGCGGACATTCGGTTATCTCGGATTGGTTGGAATCACGACAAATCAAATGGATGGATCAAAAAACTCGAATTCTTAGGATATTATGTCAGAATTGGGGGTGACTTTTTATATATACATTAGACATATGTGATTTTTATGTACCTGATTTATATGTACCTGGATGAATATCCATATTATAGATGGATCCATATTCAATAGGAAATGAATCCTATATTATATATATTTCTACAGCCGAATCATCAGTCTCACTTTCTAGAATATAGAATAATAGACATTTAGTATGGTAGAAAGAAATAGATCTATTTCTTTCTACCATACTATCTATCGGATTTCATATACTATAACTGTTGATTCTAGTCCGCTCATTTAAGACTAGAGATTTAAATCTCCTTTCATTTATTCCATCAATTGATAAGGACTAAGAAGCCGGGCTTGATTCAAATTAATCCTTTTGACTGACCGTTTTTACGTAAATGATAAGTAAAAAAGCCGTAGGGATTAGAATGAACAATGCAGTAGCAATAAATGCGAGAATATTTACTTCCATAATTTGATTTTATCATTTTTTTTTTATTTCATAATAACTCGGGATCTAATCCCATAGAGAGTCTAAATCTTTTGTCTCTCACTTCGATAGTATGCAATTCCCCCCGATGGTATTAAATTGGATCAATGTCATGAATAACAATATCTCAGCTATCAAATCAATTTTTCATCAAGAATTGAATAGTATAACATAGGAAGATCTTTGATACATACGCAATAAAAAATGGAATTCCTGATCCAATCAAGAATCCTCTTTGGTTTTTCATTCTTTGTTCCTTTTATTTTCTATACCCCCCCGTCTTCTTTATAGAATCATATAACGACCATATGACCTATCTTACACTTCCGTTGATCACAAACCCAATCAATATTGTAGAAGTGAAATGGAAATAAAGAGGGAATTCCGTTCGAAACTTTGTTTTTTATGACCCAATTTCCTTATAAGACAAAGAGGTTTGATAAGGACGGATCCCAATAGAAAAGATCCAATACTTTGACAAATTGACTGTTTTGTAATTTGTTCTTTCTTCCATAGGGCCTTTCAAATAGGAAGAAAAAGGATTATCCATTCCCTCACTAAGCTAAGTCTGGTAGATCCTTGTTTGATCTTTCTTTTAGTAATACCCCCTTTTTCGGTCCTAGAACAGATATATAATATGAAAAATTCAATATGAATTGAGAGTGCGATAGATTATTTCCAATTAGAAATTGATTTTCTATAAACTTGAAACTCGGAGTTAGGGGGAGTGGGGGTACTTTGAACCTTTCAAGCATTCCGCCGGGTTAACTATGTGAAAGTGGGGTTGATTTTGTATCGTACAAAAACAAAATATGAATCCTAATTGGTGTCTGTGCTCCTGTAAAACATATGTTTATTCTATAAAATGGATCAGGGGCAAGCGAAAAACCCAGACAAGTACGGCATTTCCCGGAATCCTTAATTGAATAGGGTGCTACCAATAATTGTAGCAATCTAAATAGGTCTCTCCCACATCCCATCAATCGGTACGGTACAAATTGAATGACTTGAAATTACCAAAAGGCAAAGGAAAGCAAAAAAGAAATAAGGACCCAGCACCGGGAAGGAGATCCTGCTCCGTGTCCCTCTTCACAGAAAATAGAGAGATGAATTGATGGATTCATCAGATTCTAGGTCGGGACTGACGGGGCTCGAACCCGCAGCTTCCGCCGTGACAGGGCGGTGCTCTGACCGATTGAACTACAATCCCAGATAAATAAGGCGTGGGGCCTACATATTTTGAACGGTTTCATTCAATCAAACAAGTTCAGTTCTATCTAGAATCATCGTATTCTAAGAGAGAAAGGGGTGATATATTACTATCAATCTCCATGCGAATATTGATTTTAGAGGGAACGAAACAGGTTGCTAGTAATCCTATTGGTTGTTTGTCAAATCGCGTCAAATCGATTGATAATAGCTATTTTTTTTTTTTTACTTCTTTCTAGTTTCAGATGCTTCGGGAGAACAAATCAAATTGGAAATAATCTCATGATGGATCGGCGAATTTTTGGGCCGAGCTGGATTTGAACCAGCGTAGACAAATTGCCAACGAATTTACAGTCCGTCCCCATTAACCACTCGGGCATCGACCCAGGAAGAATCAATTCGAAACTTATTGATAATCCATGAGCAACTTCCTCTCATAGTACCCTACCCCCAGGGGAAATCGAATCCCCACTACTTCCGTGAAAGGGAAATGTCATCCACCTTTTGACCATGGGGGCATACCTGCTCGGATCGCCACCATACTATGCTCATTCATAGTATGAACAGTTTTTTGGAATTGTCAATAGAATCTAATGGTGTGACTAAATCCCACAAAGCTTTCTATCTTTCGCGATTCCTATCTATTTTCCTCTTCACTCACCTTTGATGAACAACCCTTACTTCATTATATTCTAATGAGGTAATGCTCTAATACCCCAGGAACTTATTTGTACCGCTAAAAATAGGAAACACCTCTCTTCAACTTTTACTCATCAATTCACGTATTATTTTATTATAGTATTATAGTAAGATATGCCTCTCTCTATCTCAGACTAAGACAGGAGATAAGGAAAGGATAGAAAATCGAAAATTGATAGATAGTTAAGTGTAGTTCCGGATAAAAGTTCCATGTATTCATCACATGATTCGATGAAACATCAAATAGAATAAAATCTCTTGGATCTATAGTTGAATTCTGTATCAAGTAATTGAATCTCGCTC